ACTATGGTAGCGCCCATTTCCTTTGAGGATCGAGACGACGTGCCCTCCTATTCACCTTGCTATTGACAACATCTTTCATAGGCATTGACTTTGAAGTAGGAATAAAAACCTTGTGGTACGGTACTCCACCTTGCGGGGTTATATCCCATACGAAGAAGACCAAAATCCATACCTGGGTCGGGCACCCCCCAAATAGATTGAATCTTGATGAGTCGAAATTGCGTTTTTTGGCCGGGTCGAGACAGCTTTCCCGGGGACTGCCAGTGAAAGACTTAGTTTTGATGCTTTAAAGAATGCCTCTGGAAACAGCCCATATAGTTTACCTGCTCGCCTACTACGGTTAAGGGAAATGTTTCTGTCGAAAGGCAAACAATGTGGGTAGTACGATTATTCCTCTTTATGTTAGGCTGGCCTATAGCCCTTTTAAAAGTTTTTTTAACTACTAGGTATCTTCCCGGTTGAAATAATTGATCATGAATAGTATGACACTGACTCAGATGCTGATCCGGGCCTCTGAAAGCACCTCCTGCAGGACTGGATTCTCGTTCTGAACCGAAGACCAAAGAGAAAGAATCCCTTGTTTCTAGGATCTAGAAATCGAACCGGCATAGCTTGAGAATGTAGGCTTCTACTCACATATGCAAAGGGGTACCGAAGCCGAAAGAGTTTATTTAGGAATCTTTCCCCATAGGGGGTATGTTACTCGCGCCTAAGCTGATGTCTGGAATGCATATCTATTAAAATCTAGTGGGAAAGACTCTTTATATAACATGGTTCCGACATCGAATGATTCCCCACAAGGTGCCTGAAACTCTCATTTTGACAGCGGAAGTACATCCAGATTGTAAAAGTTTCATTCTCCGGTGCCCAATTCCTACCTTTTGCTTGGTGATTTTACTTTCGATTGAGGAACGGGGCTTGCCCTAGTATTTTAGTTCTTAATGATACGTAGTAAAAACAAATCGTAAGATGAATCTTATACTTCCTAGCTAGGAAGACTACCCTCTATATTGACTTCGCTACTGAGACCACTTCCAAGTAAGAGCGCAAGCCGACCATACCATCTTTGCTGCGGAGGAACCTACATGTGAAAAAAGAACCGATCATACGGAGCCCAAGGCTTGCTGCCTATGCCAGATGCTCCTTTCTTTGGAACTACTAGTTAGTCTTGCCTATGAAAATAGAATAGTAAAACAAGGTTCCTGGAGACCGTGAAAAACTTTCATCTGATGGGCATATCTCTGTATAGAAACCGGGACTTTACCCTGTTGGGTGGGGAACATCTCAATTGAAATCGGGCGATCCCATGAAGGAAACGGGCATAGAGGCGAGGGACCATACCCTGCCAGATCTACTCGTGCGGTCAGCCTATGACACATACTTTAGGACGAATTCCTGGTCATTCCTACCATTTGTTCTCATCATGCCATTTTGACCACCTTGCGAAGAAAATCTGCTTTCTATAGATACCCCAGCGTCAAGCTTCACAAATCATGCTTTCAAACGCAGTTCTTCTAAGATAAGAAAATCATCGATCGATCGATAGTAGACCAAGTTAGATGGGAATCGCCTCTACAAAGCTTGTTTTACTTAGATTAGAGAGACTTAGTAAACTCATAAAGGATGCGTTGAGGCCCGAGCCCTTGATACGTAGCTGGTCTTTAGCTAGTTTCTAATCTTTTTACCCTTCCGTGGTAAACAACTATAGGAAGTATTCTCGGGACTGATCAAGGTTATACCAGCTTTAATTGCTTCAATAACAACCAGATGGGGCACCTTTTAGGACACATGCGAACAATCCATATAAAACCTCTACTTGATCTTCGTATGCTATTCTCTTCCCAACCCAACCGTCCTCAGTAGGGCTCATTATCTATGCCGGATGCTATAGTAAGAGATCAGTCTGCCAATGACGGGAACAGAGAGAGAAGGGCGCATAACAATCACCTAAAAACTACCACCTAAAAAGAGAATAATCACCTCCAACAGACAAGAGATTCGGCACTACAATCTCGTCCAGCTACAATCACTTCCTCAAAGAAAGCTTAGGGCAAGGCCGCTTTCAGCAATGGGAACCCAGGCGAGGGATGAACCTCAAGTTGCAAACAAGACAGATGACATCGGTAATGGTCGAGATGAGATCACAGGCCTTACGCGGCTAAAAAGGAAAGAAAGCTCATCAGATAGACCGCCTCTAGTAGCTGTCTCGGATGAATGAATATAGTCTTTATTATCATTTCTGTTAACGCATTTTACTTTGAAGTTAGACTTTCCATTTCCCCCAGTGTAAGTCACTGTCCTTGAAAGCACTTGAGTGGACTTGGGCTCCTTCGTTAGACTGATTTTCTTTCTTTCGAAACTTCATTAATAGAGGAAAAGCAAGCAAGTCTTTTCAGCTGACTGACTAAAAGAAAACAAGCAAAGAAAGAGCTCCAACCATTTTTATATTAAATAAAGGGAGGCAAGAGGGCAGTAGCTTAAGCTTACTCAAAGGGGCTTTCCGCTACTAAGAGTTGTTATGATTCTCTTTATGAGTTGTTCACGGGATTCTTATTCTTTTTCGAGGGGGACTTCTCCTCAATTTCTGCCTATCCTCAGTCTTTCCAAAGCCCAGGTTCGTAGACCAGCCATGCCAATCCCACCTCCTATTCTATTCCCTCTAGTTCTTCTCTTTCGCTAAGGCCATTGAAAGCTGTCTGATATGGCTAGTCTCTCTTTATTTATCCCACGAATGAACTCTCCTTTGTTTCACGGGATGGATTTCATTAACACGGATAGACCAGAAATGGTCTTCGCAAGCATACCGCTTTTAGTAGAGGAATGAGGACGAGATGCGGTGTCCAGTCGTATTGGTAGGGATCGCTATGCCACCTGTCTTTTTTATCCTAGGCGTACTGCTTAGCAAAGAAAACGGTAGGTCATAGACTGGAGGACCCCCTGCTACATCGTGATAACTCTCTTCAACCGGATCAACTTAGAGATTGAGCTCGATCAGCTCACTTCTCCCCTGCGAGTAGAAGCTCAATCAATCGGAGGAGTGGCAAGCAGCAGAAAGTCTTCAAAGAGCCGCTCAATGGAAGGCGTACCTGGTAGGTCAAGCTAGGAGCGTCTCTCTTTCCTTTAGCTAGGCGAGCGTTAGGCTAGAGGTTTCACTTCCTTCAGTTTTCTAAGGCCTGTTACATCTATCTGATATAGGTTTTTCTTTCCTGTAAGAAGTTGTCCTTTAAGGCATCCGGGAAGAAGGAGCTCGAACAGGAAAGCAAGAAAGTCTCAAGCCATTGAATGAATTTCATTCTCCTTTTGAAGGCAGAAGCTTTAAGAACGAGATAGGGGAGAGGGCCACCCTATTCTAGGAACTTGAAGCAAAAGGCATTAATTGAATGCGGCTAATGCTTTTTTTTTTTTCAATTCACCCTTAGCTCGGAACTCATGCTTTTAGCAGTGGTAGCTATTAAACCCTTTCGTAGGGAATGGAGTCAGTGGTGCCCTTTCCAGACTATCTAGCACTATCTGTAGTAGCGGTTATGACTAGTAAGTATTAGGAGGGAAGAGTACGTAGAACAAGCAAGTAGAGTAGATAAAGAGTCTATGATTGAGATCAATTCTATGTGCATTTTTATGTCTACAGAATGCCAGTTTCAAAGCTCCTTAACGATCGATATTCGACGCTAATCCCTAAACTATCGTTATAAGGCTTTCTATCCCCCTTCTCTCGCATTTCTTAAGCTCCGCTAAGTAAGCTTTCCGAAGTGAGCAAGTCGGATCGTAGCCATGTCGTTCTGTGAGCCAAGGAGTTGGTTGAGGATCAACTGCTGACGTACTGAGAGGCATGGCGACCTTATCAGCGTAATTCAGTTGTCTTCCTAAGACCGCTTGGCCTCCGACTTGCTTGACCAACTCAATCATCTCCGGTCTTGGACTGTCCTACTTATAACTCAACCCTCTTTTCTTTCTTGTCAGCGTTGATCGCTTGGCTGAAGCAACCAATCATTGCTGCTGGTCCTCTCCATCTTCAACAGCCTATAAGCTCTCTTCTGCTTTCTGCTATTGAGGGATCGAGTTGCCGCGCTCTTCTCCTTGTGAGAGGAATCAAATCAAGTGAACCTCAGGTCGATCAGTCTTGGATGAAAAGAGGTGAACCGAAGGTTAACCCGCGGGTCTTCTCTTTATTACATAGTCCCTAGATGACCTGACCCATAACCTGGAACACCTACAATATCCCATTCGGGAGATGACCTGGAATCAATTCATTCTTCATGAAACGAGGACTCTTGCTTTCATTCCATGGCTGCCTACTCTTTCTATTATATAGACTAGATGTGCATGGGTGCCTATTATCAGCAGTAAGTAACTAACTGACATCATTCGGTCGAAGAAGAGGGCTCACTACATTCAAGATAGGACTGGGAGACTCATAGAAGTCTTCTATTTAAGCATAGTCCTATATGCCATGAACTAAATGCGAGTAGAGGAGGAGAGAGAGAGAGGACCATTCCCTCGCCCACCCGGGATCAGTGCATTCCTCATTCAACTCGGAAGAATAGCCGTCTCTTATCCCATAGCCTTACCTTAGCCCTTGCAGTCTCTTTCTCTTTACAAACACGAACCGTCGTCAGGTGGCAGGCTATTGAACCACTAGAAGGGGGAACTGCTTACAAATAGAAGGAGTCAGTCCTCTTTATTAGACTTTGCCGTAGCTAGCCTGACCATTGCAAGAACTCTCCTTAGCTGCTGACTTAGGTCGAAGTGAAAGATTTGGATAGGCTATCATGGCCGTAGAAGAGATTGAAGACTTGTTACACCCAATCCGACGACTATTATGACTCTTCCCCTAGGTCTCACCCTTGCCCTAGACCTAACAGCAGGAGCCCTGCCCGCGAGGATAGACGCATCGGGAACTCCTTATAGCTTACTTATAATAGGGTAACTTCCCATGAAAAAGGCTAGACTTTAGTGTAGTTTCTGATTGGATGTCACTGTTAAGATTTGATCTCGGATAA